ATCTTCTATTTCCCATCTCTCTAGTTTCTTTAGTTCTTCACTAGAACAAGTATGATCGGGAAGTCGATCTAAGGCAAGTGTTCGGATCTATTATGACATAGCCGCGAGGCGCTCAACGGACCCTTTTATTATTCTAAAACCTTTCTGGACTTTGTATTGATGTAAAAAACGCTCTTTTTGTTACTCCTATCTAAATTATAAGGTCTTAGGTGGAACTACTTAATTTAATGTTTTACAGAGATTCTAATAATTCGTATTACTATATAGTTATTGGAGGGTATTTTTGATTTATTTCTATTTTCTTTATATATAAAGAAAATAGAAATAAATCATTCAAATTCAAGTCAAAGTTTTTCTTTTTTTTAGTATTAATAGCTAGTAATCTAAAAGAAAGAAATCTAGTCTGTACTCTATTTGTTTATTCTTTAACCGTACGAAATACCCGACAAACACTCTTAGAAGGGATAGAATTCTATTATTTGATTGGTTCTTCCGATCCTTATTTTATTTAACTCATAGATAGAACATTCAATTTAACAAATAGAATATCACAAATTGGACATTTTTTATTCGAAACGCCTCGTGATCTTCAACCAATTATGTGCTTCAATATAATTACCCGGAGTAAGCGCTATCGCTTGTTTCCAATACTCAGCGGCTTGATCGAACCAAGCCTCCGCAATTTCCGAATCTCCCTGTCGAATGGCCTGCTCTCCCCGGTAATGACAGATCACAGCCATATTATTAAACGCTTGTGGTAAGAATGGGTTTCGTTCTAGTGCCCTAAAATAATATTCTAAGGCTTTCGTATGATCCCCATTACTTGTGTGAATAAGGCCTATGTTATAGAGTATATAACTTCGATCGTAGGGATCAATTTCTAGTCGCATAGCTTCATAATAATTCTGTAAAGCTTCTGCATAATTTCCTTCGGATTGGGCTGACATCCGTTACGGTCGTCATTCGATTAAAAGATAAACGAATCTCCGTTCCAGAACCGTACGTGATATTTTCATATCATACGGCTCCTCCCTTAATATGCATACTGAGAATATTTTTATCGTTTTTGATTCCATGTATCTATTATTCTCATTATGAATTGAGCGGGGCTAGTGTTTTTGCACGAAATTTCTAGCCAACCTTCCTGCGTGGGAGCTTTTGTTAACATCAACCTTGTTGGTACTAGATAGAAATGGTAACTCCAACAATTTCTTTGTCCTCAACGCCCCCTAATTTCCAGGAATTAGTCACTTCAACAGTCTTTGATGGTTATATGGGTATCCAAGGTACGAACGAGATGGATATTTGTTGGCCCAACCATTCTTTTAAGTCCCAACCCGTAGAGGGGGGGTAAGTAATTTTTAACAAAGCTTTAGTCTTGTTGATTTCTAGGTGTAGTGCTTTTCACCAATGCTGCCTATTAGAACTAGTAGAGTGGGGTTGGCCCGGAATACAGAACCAACAGGTGTAACCTTTCGCTCAATACTAAAACGGCTAGTGGAAGCATATGAGGCTGCATTAATCGAGGATACACGACAGAAGGAATTGTTCTATTTATAAACTTCACCTTCAAGAAGCGTAGATTTTTTTCAACAATCTATCAAAAAAATGATTTTTTATTCTTTCTCATAAGAATAATAAGACTGGGGTAAAAAAAAGAATCAAATCACACCATCTCTGTAATAGGTAAATGCCTCCTTTTCGCCCGAAGTTGTTGGAATTATTCGTAATAAAATATTGGCCACAACCGAAAAGGTCTTATCAATAAAATTTCCATTTATCCGTGATCTAGGCATAGGTACCAATCCATTCTAAAATTCTTTTCATTCCCCCTCTAGGGGGAAAATGACCCTACAAAGAAAGGAATTGTAAAATACGAAATAGCATAAAAAAGAGTCAGTAAAAAAAAACAGAAATTCAATATCAACAAATAAAATGTAAAGATGTGAACCCTCTACTACGACTCATATTAAAAGACGCAAATTGCTCCTTTTTGTAGAAAGAAAAAAAGATTTGGAGACAATTCGAAGTTATCCTATAGTATACGAACGGCCGAACTAGTCCTATTTCATCGAAGCTGAAGAATCAAGTCATTTTTCCTATCGATTCACTTTGGTTGGATTAGGATCCAAAGAGGGGGGAAATAAGCGAATAACGCTTCTATAATCTAAAAAATGGAATAACCGTCTATTTTGTTTGTGTTATGTGCATAGTGAGTAGATACTATACAACCAAATAGCCCCAGGATGAGTCATGCATTTGTAAAAGATCTATGAAATAATCAACTTTTTGGTGAAAACTTCAAAATAAATTCATTTTCTAAGTTTTATGAAATCGTCGTTTAAATGGAATCATAATCGAAAGGTATCCATTAATCATAGTCTAAAAAACATAAACCCATCAATCCGTTGATTCCTTCCAATTCATTGATTTAATCTCGTATAAATATCATATCAGATATCAGACAAGGGCGGAAACGGCATCTTCGCAAATATGAAAAATATCTCTTTTAAATTTTCCCAAGAAAAAACTTTTTTATTTGAATACCCGAGCCTTGAAAAGATCTTGACCAAAAATGGGATCTTTTTTTTAGTTAGAATTGGTTGGTTGTGCCTTACCTAGTCAAGCCCCCCCAAAAAATAGGAATAACTCGCTATTCGTTCGGTTCCTGGGTCATAATTGTTGTGTAGGAGAGGTGGCCGAGTGGTTCAAGGCGTAGCATTGGAACTGCTATGTAGACTTTTGTTTACCGAGGGTTCGAATCCCTCTCTTTCCGTACCTTCACCCAACTCAACAACAGCGCCGACCGTAACAAATTAACCAAGAGGTATATCCTTCTTTCTATCTTTATATATATTCTAGATATATATATTTTCGATTTCTAATTAAATTACTGCGATATGTAAAATAATGGAATAAGGTCGACAAGAAATAAAAAAATCTCTGTCGATCTACGATACATGAGTGGGAAAAATCCGAATCAAAACCCTTACCTTAATCTTAAATCCATTTAGTTTGGGGAAAGGAGGCTCATTTTTCCGAAACCTTTTCTAAACCCTTTTATTTAAGTAAGGTAGGCTTAAGTCTGACGGGAATAATATTCTACGACCAGCAATTCATTTATTTTCAAACCGACCCACTTATTATCTATTATTTGATTGACTACTCCTTTATATGGGAATGGGTGAAGAGTTAAATGTTTTGGCAATTCCTCACTGTGGGATGAATCCAGATAATTTTGAACGAGAGCTTTTGATTTTTGCTTATCCCTCGCCATAACAATGTCGGTGGGTTTGCAACGATAACTTGGTATATCTACTATACGACCATTAACTAAAATATGTCTATGATTAACCAATTGGCGGGCTCCAGGAATAGTCGGCGCCATACCCAATCGAAAAAGGATGTTGTCCAAACGCATTTCAAGTAATTGGAGTAAAACCTGACCTGTTGACCCTTTGGCTTTTCTCGCGATACGGAAGTATTTAAGTAATTGTCGTTCTGTAATACCATAATGAAACCGTAATTTTTGTTTTTCTTCTAGACGAATACGATATTGAGATCTTTTCCCGGAACGTGATGGGTTTCTGAGATCTCTAGGCTTTTTATTAGTCAGTCCTGGTAAAACCCCCAGACGTCGTATTTTTTTGAAACGAGGCCCCCGGTAACGCGACATAAAAACTCCTTATTTATTGTTATTGATTGATATTTCATTTTTCTATTAAAACTGAACGAAATCCCCTGAAGTATTCTCTTGATTGGACTAGAACGACTAATGGCACTAGACGGAAAAGTGAGATTAAAGATGTACGTATCCGAAGTTCCTCCTTGTTTTTGTATTAAAATGCATTATTCATTATTTTATTATTGTATTTTCAATTTCATTTATGAATTTGATTTTCATATTTGAGTCTTTCAATTTTTATCATTTTTGTAATTGTATTTTAGTATATATATACATTAATATACATTAATTTCATTTTGATTTATTGTATCTATTTTTTTATTCTGAGTTCAGTTACTATTTAGTCTTGAAGTTTTGTTGTCTATTTCTTTCGATTCTATTCCCTAGAATAGAAAGAAAGCAAAAACATAGAATTACATTTTATTAATAGAATCAAAATGAAGTAATAAAAATATAAAATAACGAATCGAAATATATACAAACCAATATATATATATAAAACCATCGAAAAGAAAAATACGAAAAAAGATCCGTTGAGTTGTTCTGCCGAGACATAAGAAAGCGTCGACCTTTTGAAAAAGGAAAGGTGTCTTTATTCTTTCATTTCCAAGAAACAGAATCGTATAAAAAATAGAACAAATAGAGAAAAGCCGGCTATCGGAGTCGAACCGATGACCATCGCATTACAAATGCGATGCTCTAACCTCTGAGCTAAGCGGGCTCACATAAGAGAAACTTTACATGCATAATAATTCCAAAAACTAGATCTTAGCTATTAACTATTTATAAATCATAAAAAATAGAAATCGATTTCAAACCTATATTGAAGTAAATAGAGTATAGAAATAAGATAAAGATTCCTATACCGATTTAAAATTTGATATTTATTACATTCCAATCCTAACAATTAGAATAATACATTTATCTTTTTTTATCAATCAAAAAATGTTCAATTTCGAATTTAATATACATTTATTTAGAAATCTTAATTAAAAAAAAAGGGAATATATATATTATTATATTATATTCTAATTATTATATTATTATAAAAAAATTTTTCAATTTGAATTCAATTATGAGTTCTATCTATAAAAATTCATTAATTCATTTGAATAAAATCAAAAAATGATAGATAAAGGTTTCAGATCAGAATAAAACATTCCGGTTGCTTTTATTTGAAAACTAAGACAAAAAAGAATCGATCCTTTGAGTATTTCAACTTTCATGGTAAAATGAAAAATAGGTTCATATCTATAGTGATAGATATCCGTCTATATTGAATTGAAGATAAAAAAGCGATAGAATTCTTTGTGGTTGGCCCATATCAAATATGAGCTACCACCAGAAATGAAAGAAAATAAGAAAAACAAAAAAGTATGAAATTCCTTATAGAATCGAATTTAAAGGTTCCGGTATAAAAAAAGGATTCAAAAAGGGAAAGTACATCACACTGAAATCTTCAGCATACAAAAAAGAGGGGATATGGCGAAATCGGTAGACGCTACGGACTTAATTGGTTTGAGCCTTAGTATGGAAACTTACTAAGTGATAACTTTCAAATTCAGAGAAACCCTGGAATTAAAAAAATGGGCAATCCTGAGCCAACTCCTGCTTTCAAAAAGGAAAGAAAAAAGGGATAGGTGCAGAGACTCAATGGAAGATGTTCTAACAAATGGAATTGACCGTCTTGCGTTGTAATATGTTATAAGAATTCTTCGATCTAAACGCCAAAAAGGATGAAGAAGAAACCTGCATAGGTACTTAAATAGAAAGACTATACTATGATATAATAAAAAATACAAAAATATTGATGACGAACCGAAATTTTCTTTTATGAATATGAAAAAAATGGAAGAATTTTTTTGAATCGATTCTAAGTTGAAGAAAGAATCGAATATTCGTTTATTAAAGCATTTACTCCACAGTTTGGTATATCTTTTGAAGAACCGATCCATCGGATGAGAATGAAGATAGAGTCCCATTCTACGTGTCAATCCCGACAACAATGAAATTTATAGTAAGAGGAAAATCCGTCGACTTTATAAATCGTGAGGGTTCAAGTCCCTCTATCCCCAAAAAGCGCATTTGATTATCTAACTAATTATCCTCTTTTTTTGTTAACGGTTAAAATAAAAATGGGGTCTCTTCCTCCACAAAGGTATTTGAGCAGAAAATTGTTGATCTTATCAACAGTCTTGTGATATAAATTATACATGAATGAATTTGAGCAAGGAGTACTCCACTCATTTGAATGATCCCCAATACATATCATTACTCGCACTAAGACTTACATACAAAGTCTTCCTTTTCAAGATCCGGGAAATTCCGGGGCCTAGATAAGACTTTGTAATACCCTTTCACCTTTTTAATTGACATAGACCCCAGTTTTCTAATAAAATGAGTAGATGATGCGTAGGGAATGGTCGGGATAGCTCAGTTGGTAGAGCAGAGGACTGAAAATCCTCGTGTCACCAGTTCAAATCTGGTTCCTGGCACACGATTCATTTGGATGAGTCTCCATTTTTTAAAAACAGATATGGATCTATATGCATTAATCGTATAGATCCTGCACATACGTAACTTATTTCTCTAGGTGCCTATAGATCTACCCCACCTATAAAATAGATGGGTAAAGAGTATATAAAAGGGTTTGGTTTTTTTCGTTTTTTATTTGTTGTTTATATGGATTCGAAAAAGTTGAATTTGTTAATTAGTTGAAAGACGAAAAAGTCTAGGGGGTAAATAAAATAAAGGATGAGAGTAGACAAGATGTATATCAGATACAGTACAAAAAAATCCGACTTCCTCTCATTGCTTTTTTTCTATTTCTGCATTTCCCCCCTAAATTGCGTGACTTTCTACAGACCATCTAAACGATGTTCGATGTTCGCGGTACAAAGTTCATGATACAAAAATGGTTTGGTTCATTCTATTGGCTTAGCTCATTAAAAAGAAAAGTATCTTCCCAACTTTCCAATTTGCATTCCTAAGTAGAACGGGGTGTACAAACATTTCGTATATTTAGAATTTAGAATATCTATTTGTTTCATTTGCAATTCTTGAAGTGAATATAAGTTTCTTATCAGTTAATAAGCATCTTGTATTTCATAAAAATTGGGGGCAATATAATCTTTCCGTAAAGGCCATCCTATCCAACTTTCGGGCATTAAAATGCGTTTCAGGCGTGGATGATTATCATAAAGGATTCCCAACATATCATAGGATTCCCGTTCTTGAAAATCCACACTTTTCCAAACCCAGAAAACAGACGGAATTCGAGGGTTCCTCCTTGGGGCAAATACTTTTATGCATACCTCTTCTGGTTGATCCACACCGGATTCTATTCTCGTAAGATGGTACACACTAGCTAACATCCCACCCGGTTCCACATCATAGGCACATTGAGAACGTAGATAATTGTAACCATATACATATAAAATGACAGCAATGGAATGCCAATCTTCGGGCTTTATTTGTAAAGTCTCTATTCCTTGATAATCGAAGCCCAAAGATCTATGAACTAGCCCGTGTTTGATTAGCCAAGCAGACAAACGACCCTGCATCTTGTTTATTTCTCCCACATTTTTTGTATAAATATTTATATTTATAGAAGTAGTTACTGAAATTTTTAGACCCCCTTTCTTCTGTCCAAAAAAAAGAATCCCGATTAATTCACCAATTCTTGGGAAGATACTGAACTTTTGTATTTGACAAATTTTTCAGTAGGGATCTCAGAAATGGATGGAGATTTCGAAAGTAATCCTTGATTATAATTTCCAGTATGAATACGGCGTCCAACACGAAACTTATGCTTG